TTCTCGTTCTATCTCAGAGTATCCGTTCATTCGATACTCATCTGCTTCCATTTCTACTTTCCGTAAATGAGCCCGGGCCCTTTCGAGCTGTTCAATGGCCCCTCTACGTAATTCTTCCGAATTTCGAATAGTACTCAAAATCCTCTGTTTTCGATTATCTAATAAATCATTTAATGAAAGTAGATTATCTTACCATTAATTTCACAACTTCCATGATCTCTTCCCGAACCAAACATGAATCTTTCGATTCATTTGGCTCTCACGCTCAATTTTTTATTTTATGGACATTCCCGTATCTTTTTTTAATATAATGAGCCTATCCTCTCTATTTCTGTTTGTATTCAAACATATCAAAACCGATACAAGAACAGAATATTAGGAGGACTCTTCTGACCAGACAAAAAATCTATAATTGTCAGCAAAGTTGTTTCTTTATTTGTTCTTTATTTCATTGAAAATAGATATTTCTATATTATAGAAATATAGAAAATTTCAATTTTATTTTGATTTCCTTTTTTATTCAAATCCAAAAATTCCCCCTTTTTATACATAACATAGGTTGCCGATTCGGCATTGGATAATATAATAAAGGGCAAGGCGCCCTTTATTTATTCTAGTAAATGGTTCAAATCATTTTATCGATATGAGTGTTCTATATCGGAAAAATTATCAACTATTCTTTTTTAAACCATTTCGTTATTAACGTAGTGGTAGAAAGAGTACCATGTTGTGCCCGGACTTCAAACAGTTTAGCTTTAACCATGTTAATGGTCTCACATTATTGGTTGGTTGATAGAGAATCAAAGTTAACTTACCAATGAATAACGAAATGCTATGGTTCTTACATATGATTTATGAATTTACTCAGAAGGAATTCGTCGAGATTATGCACTTTTTTCCTATTTATCCTATAAAAATATAGAATAACATAAATAAAGTGCAGTCGGTTAGATCCAACCTATTCGTGAAATATACAACTCGCACACACTCCCTTTCCAAAAAAAATCAATACACCAAGCACTACACTTAGATTTATTGGATTTGTTGCTAAAATATCGGTATTAAACCCGAAACTCCCGGCGGATGGCCAGTGGCCTAAGGAAACGAAAGAATCGGTTACATTGTTCATATGCTCTCCTCTTATAGATAGGACTAAGAAAGAACAGAGTTCTTTTTGTATCACTTGACTCGCCCTTTTTTTATCGATTTCTTTTTCTTAATTTCCCGTTTTTTTTTTAATGTTAATGGGAGTAGATTAAATCTATTTATTGAATTTGAGATTGAGAATTACAAAATTTCTTATTTTTTTTGAAGTATCTGATAAGATACTTATTAAGTTAGGTCCTGGGTCTCGTATCAATTGAAAAATATCTCCTTTGTTCAAACACTTCCTAAAAGAAAAAGAAAAATTCCATCGTACTAAACTAAGGACGGGAAGGAAGAAAACGAATGAATCCACAAATTCCTCATCCTCAAATCACTCCTTCCCGGGGTATTGTAGCAACAAATACATAATTGTAGGAATAAAGTATTGATATAATTCACAGAAGCAAATGGCAACGAGTTAATAAAATAAGAAAAAAGTAGGTAACGTACTTTTTTACATTTTCATTCTAGGATTAAATTAAACAAAAGGATTCGCAAATAAAAGCGCTAATGCCACGACCAGTCCATAAATTGTTAAAGCTTCCATAAAAGCTAGACTAAGTAATAAAGTACCTCGTATTTTTCCTTCTGCTTCTGGTTGTCTCGCAATACCTTCTACGGCTTGGCCTGCAGCAGTACCTTGACCAACTCCAGGTCCAATAGAAGCAAGCCCTACGGCCAATCCAGCAGCAATAACGGAAGCGGCAGAAATCAGTGGATTCATGATGATAGGTTCCTCGCACCAAAAAAAAATGGTTAATGATACAATCAACCAATGAATTATTACTTATTTGATCACAAAAATCTATTGAGTCGAAGTAACTAAAACTTCGAATAAAATAAAAAAAATAATGAAATTAATATAGAAATATAGATAGAGATAACCCCTATATAACTAGTATATATCTAATGTCACATATACATTTGTTTCTTTCATAACGTAAACCGCCTGCATTTTCTTTTTATATTGAATCGGATTCTAGAAGAATTCTTCGAAAAATATACAGGGACTGTGGCTGGCCTTATAAACATTCCATATATCTAGTGGTGACCCCCACTAACTCATCCGCCATTTCGTAATATCGTCTATCTTTCCTCCTACAACTCTAGTCGTAATATATATATGTATTTATATCTATTATGTTCCTCAACTAAGAACCAATCTTGAACTATGCATTGCCTCAATTGGGATAAGCTTAAAAATAAAGACTATTTCGAAAACTAATCAATGATGACCCTCCATGGATTCCCCTATATAAGCCGCGGCTAAAGTTGCAAAAATAAGAGCTTGAATACCGCTTGTAAATAATCCAAGAAACATGACAGGTATAGGAACTACTAAAGGTACTAAAGAAACAAGAACAACAACTACTAATTCATCAGCTAATATATTCCCGAAAAGTCGAAAACTAAGAGATAAAGGTTTTGTGAAATCTTCTAGGATGTTAATTGGTAAAAGTATTGGAGTTGGTTGAATGTATTTTCCGAAATAACCCAATCCTTTTTTGGTAAGACCCGCATAAAAATATGCTACTGACGTGAGTAAAGCTAAAGCAACAGTAGTATTTATATCATTTGTGGGGGCGGCTAGCTCCCCATGAGGTAACTGTATGATTTTCCAAGGTAAAAGGGCACCTGACCAATTCGAAACAAAAATAAATAGGAACATAGTTCCAATAAAGGGAACCCAAGGGCCATATTCTTCTCCAATCTGAGTTTTGCTCAAGTCTCGAATAAATTCAAGGACATATTCGAAGAAATTCTGACCGTCGGTCGGAATGGTTTGTGGATTCCGAACGGATATGATGACTGAACCTAATAAGATAGCAATTACGACCCAAGAAGTGATAAGTACTTGGGCATGAATTTGTAAACCTCCTATTTGCCAATATAAATGTTGGCCTACTTCTACACCTGATATATCGTATAACCCTTTGAGTGTTTTAATGGAACATGGTATAACATTCATATTGTCCTCTGACAGAAATCGAACTGAAAAAAAGAATTATTTTGATTCAACCATCTCTTTCTCGACTCATCTACTTTCATCATTAATCATATAGTTAGGATACCAAGAAATCACATAACATAATATCAATATCCCATTTTATCTCTTTTTAAAAATAAAAGACAAGAATAGTAACCGATCCAATAAATCAAAATAATTAACTAATCTTATTATTATTATTCTTAATCATAACATAATCAACGACTTCTTATATAGCTAGAACGGCCCTCACAAATTGCGGATACCAATTTGTTAAGAATCAATCGGATTGAAGCTATAGCGTCATCGTTGGCTGGAATCGAAATATCTGCGAGATCTGGGTCACAATTTGTATCGATTAAACAAATCGTCGGAATTCCCAAAATGACACATTCTCGAAGAGCTGTATATTCTTCTTGCTGATCAACGATTATTACAATATCGGGCAATTCAGTCATATATTTGATCCCGCCCAGATATGTTTGCAAAGTAGATAATTTTATCTTCAACATTGCTACATCTCTTTTAGAGAGACGGTTGAGTTTCCCCATCTTTTGTTCTGCTCTTAAGTCTCTGAACTTATGAAGTCTCGTTTCCGTAGTGGACCAATTCGTTAACATACCGCCGAGCCATTTTCTATTAACATAATGACATCGAGCCCTTATTGCAGCTGATGCTACTAAATCCGCTGCTTTATTTTTGGTACCAACAATTAAGAAGTTTTTTCCTCGACTTGCTGCATCAAAAACTAAATCGCAGGCTTCCGATAAAAAACGAGCAGTTCTAGTGAGATTTATAATATGAATACCTTTACGCTTTGCAGAGATGTAAGGGGCCATTCTAGGATTCCATTTCTTAGTACCATGACCAAAATGAACTCCTGCTTCCATCATCTCTTCCAAATGGATGTTCCAATATCTTCTTGTCATCTTTCCCACGCTTTCTTTTTTTTTTAACAAATAAATAATTGTTCCTACGGAACCTTCTGCCGGGATTGACCGTTGATACACAGCCCAAACCATTAATTTTTTTTTATTACTTAACTTAATTTCTTCATTTTTTTTAGTACCCAATCAATAACTAGTAAAGTAAAAAGAAAAATATCTCCTTAAGAATTATGAATTTGCTTAAATGATTTTTCTGGTGTGTCATAGAAATTGCTTGGGGCGCAAGAACAAAAAAATTCTCTATGGTGTAACAAAATATCTCTCATTTCCAACTCGAATAGATTTTTCTTTTTGATTTCAAAATGAATGTCTTGCCTTGAACGGTGCACTAATTTTTGGAATCCAGTACCGACAGGGATAATCCCCCCCAAAACAACATTTTCTTTCAGACCCTTCAACCAATCAATACGACCCCGTAGAGCAGCTTTTGCCAAAACTCTAGCAGTTTCTTGAAAACTTGCTTCGGATATGAAACTTTGAGTATTCAGAGATGCCCTCGTTATTCCCAATAAAATTGCACGATAACAGATTGCTTCGTCTAAAGCACGCCCTGCTCGTTCCGCTCGCAACAATCCGATTAGTTCTCCAGGTAAAAAAACATTAGACATTCCATCTTCTGAAACCAACACTTTTGATGTTACTTGCCGTACAATAATCTCTATATGTCTATTATGGATCTGTACCCCCTGGGATCGATAAACCTTTTGGATCTTATTAACCAAAGAGATACGACTTTGGGCTATGGTTAACTCAGCTCCAATTAAGAATCCCCAAGGAATTCCAAGAACTCTTGGTATACGCTCGTTCCAACCTTCAACTCTCCTTTCAAGGTTCATCGATATTGAACCAATCGAGCGCACTTCTAAGATTTGTTCCACTTTTGGAAGACCTTGCGTTATGTCACCAGATCGGGATTTTTCATATATAAATGTAACTAATGTATCTCCTTCAGAAAGGGTTTCTCCATAATGTCCATGAACAGTCGCTCCTGGAGTGGCCAAATAAGGCTTAGCTGATCTTATAATTAAAGAGTCAACATGAACAATTAAAATTTGACCAGATTTTTTTATGTGTGGTCCATATTTAAATAGACATATATTTTCACAAATAAATTGTCCAATGCTAATTATTGTGGATGTCTCTTCACAATAATTGTAATGTAGAAAGCACCAATTCAAATGGGATGGATTCAAAATGATGTTATTGCATGGACTGGGATTATAAATCCTCCTATTTTCATCTATTAAACAGTATTTAAGTACTTCAAGTACTTGGAAAGTCTGTTTAAAATTGTCAAGTAGCCAATATTTGTTTAACAAGATCTGATTATGAGTTATTAAATGATAAGATGAATAAAAGTTCACTATTTTAGGTACTATTGTACCTAAGGGGCCCAACAAACCCCTAATTGGAGTTATGGGATTCGATTCTTTTGCCACATTGTTATATTTCGAACCGTTGAATGGACCAACTCGAAAACAATTGAATGATGACAAAATTCTCAAAGATTGGCCTTTCTTATTTCGATTCAACAACGTACCAATAGTTCCTTGATGCTGGGTAACTAATGGAATCTTCACTTTGTAATAAAAAGGATTTATATTGGTGCGATCTAATCCATTATCAGGAATCAATCCCGAACCTGCCGTATCATACCTTTTTCCGGTATAGGAAATAGTAGACTTGACTAATTCAATTCTTATGAAATCACGAATCAGATCATTTGCCCTTACTTCAACAAAGGAAGCATGAACCTCTTCCATAGAATCGTTTTTTTCTTGGTCCCAATTCAATACTAAGCAAGTCCGAACTAATTGAATACTTGTGTGATAAATTCCTCGAATTGACTTTCCATTTCCATAAAGGATATAATTGACAACTCTAAGCTGGACATTTTCTTTTTCCTGCAAGAGATCTTGAGGGAAAAGTTTTGCTAAATTTATCCCATCAGCTATTTCATATGTGACTACGGGTCGAACCAAAACAAAATACTTTTTTTTGATAGGTGTGATCCGTTGGACATAGATCCAATTTTTCGATTTTGTTTTTGATTCCTTAGAATTTTTTTTTTCTGTTCCTGGTGGTATCAAAATGCCACTGTGTCTGGATATCTTATCTGTCTCTACGGGAAAATGAATATCTCCAGAAAAGATTTTTAGTTCAATACTTTTTTTTTTTCTCTCCACTCGGACTAATCCACCTACTCGGCTTCTTGTATTTGTATTTAAAGCGAGTTGTGTATCTACTCCAATGATACTATTGTTCCGGACCATTATAGACGAAGATCCGGGTAAGATATGCACCTCTTCGGGAATAAAAAAAAACCGATCCACTTTCATTTGGTATTTCGGACTAAATTCTTTTGCTCCTCGATACTCAATCAAATCTTCTTTTTTTACTATTGAATCCACCTCCGCGGTCCCATATTTAGTAATTCCCGAACTCTTTCTTCTGTATCGTGGATCATCAAAATAAGCAAGAATACTATTTCTACGTAAAATACCATTTATGGGTATTTCAATCGAAATACCAAAAGAGGGTATTAATTCTTTCTCTCGTTCTTGATCGTATTGTAATGGGATGAGAAATCTATTTCTTCGTCTTTTCGCCAAGAAATCAGAATTCTCTTGGAGAATCGAAGGGTATATGAAATTCCAATGACCATTGGATATAATTCGATCAAGTCTTGAATAATCAAGAATTTCCCTATCTTTTTTACGAGTACCAGAAGGATCCAACAATTTATGTCTTACTCGATCCTTAGTGATTGAGAGGTCAGAGCTATATCTTTCGTCGACAGAAAAAGAATGAACATTCATTTGATCTTGATCCTTGTGAAGCGAAAAAGACACTATACTGGATCTGCACGGACCCCCCGCTAATATCCATAAATGACTTGTTTTTGGTAATAGATGAACATTACTATATGTATATTCAGGTGCGTGGTAGACATCAGTACTCCAGTGCATTTCTCCCTCTGATTCAGAATAAATATGTTTTCGAACCCTCTCTTTAAAATGAAAAGTAGACGTTCCGGCACGAATCTCGGCAATCACTTGTTCAGATTCTACATATTGATCATTTTGAACTAAAATCAAACTTTTTGGTGGAATATTCACACTATGTATAATATCTCGACTCTCAATAGTTACATACAAGTCTATAGAACATAGAAAAGCAGGATGCCCATGACGGGTACGTGTGGGATGAACCAAATACTCATTGAACTTTATTTTTCCATTAGAAGGAGCTCGTACATGTTCGGCAGTACCGCCTGTGAATACTCCACCCGTATGAAAAGTTCTTAATGTTAGTTGAGTCCCCGGTTCCCCAATTGATTGACCCGCAATAATACCTATGGCTTCCCCCAACTCGACCAGGTCACCGTGAGTGGGGCTTCTGCCATAACATAATTGACAG